TTGTTGCTGAATTGAGTGGATTTCCATATGCATAAAAGACCCCCAAAAGAGTTTCGTTTTAGGGCTGTTACGTCTTGCTTTGGCTCAAATCCGCGTTCTGAAGAAACTTCAGTGAAGTTATATTAGAGAAAAAAGAGGATTCTTTACTTTTTCTTTAACTGCTGATAAAGCGTTCATTCTTTATTTCTCAAAAAACTTCAATTGGGACACGCAAAAAATAGGCCAATTCGGCAGCTTTTTGTTCAATTTCTCGTGGCGTCAAATTCTCATCAGTGCGCGTCAAGGGAATGGCCCCCTGGCCTCGGATTTCCATATAAAGAACACGGCGAGCATAAATACCCTCTTTAACTTCTATTCGCACAGACTGAATATCTTTTATAAGAAATCGTAGGAAGACACGACGATTTTTTCCGGGAAATCCCCAACGAAAAATACACACTATTCCTTCTTTTCTATCGAATCGATCATAACCACTACCTACATTCCACGAAATTGTACACCATAAGTAGGCGCTAATAAAAAGACCCGCGAACCCATAAAAAGACATTACGAGCCCTTGTGGAAAAAAAATGATTTGTTGAGACGGAAATAAAGATATCAAATTTTTACCAAGATAACTGGAAGTTCCAACCAATAAGAAGCCCGATGAACCTAAAAAAAGGATAATGGCCCAGGAAAAATTATTTATTTTTCGAGACCCCCTTATAAGTTCTATCCATATATGTTCTGATCGCCAACTCATACTTGATCTGATTTCATTTTATTTTATTGGAATTAAGAGCATAGCCCAATGAATTTGACTTTACTGTATTTTGTTTCCGAAATAACTCTCATCAACTAGCACTATTTTGATGTGAACCCTTAGGAATAATTCATAAAATGGGTTAGATGGAAAAATGCCTCTTCACTTTATGGCCCTACTAAGGATATCGGCATACATATTAATACATAGACTTTCCATTTCCGACATCTGCCAATCCTTATTCTAGTTGAAAATAGCTAGAATAAATTTACCCATATATCATTTTCTGTATGTATAAGAACTCTTTTATTTATGTATGTTCTATTTCTGTTAAGCAGAAACCCCATGTTATACCATACTCAAATAAATATCTATTTATTTATTTTATCTAAGTAAAAAAAAAAAAAGAAGATAATGAGATTTAGTCCTATAAGAGATCTAAACAATCTTGTTTTTTTGAACATAAAGAAATAAAGAAGCCATTGCCATGGCCGGAAATACTAGGCCCACTAAAGGCACAAAAATAGAGGGAAAGTTGAAAGTTATCATAGAATGAATACCTCGATTTAATTTACTATTTGTACCTGTTATTATTATATTGTTTTTATTGTTATAAAGATATCTTGTAATAATTTTCATTATAAAATGAAAATTCCTTATTAATGCGATTCTAATTACTATTTTTGTAATTATGAAACTTTCATTTTAAGTAATTATAGATCGAAGTATATATCTAATATATATAATAAGTGCAAGGAATGTAGAACTAAATAAATAGACTTATTCATCTTTCGACACGATAGAGGCTTGTTGATTCGTAATCATGAATATTAGTCAAAAAAAAAAGAAAAATTATATGCAACTGGTGATTCTTTCTAGAATTCAATCTTATAGATCTTAAGTCACCAAAAAAAATCTGTTCTTCTTATTTTTATTTTGATAAGCTAACTACGCGTTTACTACAAAAAACGAATTAAACGGAATAGTCTTTTAATTTTGATTCAAAGGAAAGAAAGCGTGGAGTTGAAATAACTCACTCAGAACGCTTTTTAAAAGATTACGTGGTACAATTAGATCGAATAAGCCCTTCTGGAATAAATATTCAGCCGCTTGTGACCCTTCGGGTACTGTTTTATTCAATGTTTGTTCAATTACTCTTTTACCCGCAAATGCAATGTAGGCATTGGGTTCGGCAATAATGATATCCCCCAACATACCAAAACTAGCTGTCACCCCACCCGTAGTGGGAGATGTAAGAATTGGTACATAAAATAGTTTTTTATTTGATTGATAATCGTATAAAGCAGAAGATATTTTAGCCATTTGCATCAAGCTCAAACTTCCTTCTTGCATACGTGCACCCCCAGAAGCACACACTATAACAAGAGGTATAAATTTTTTGGTAGCATACTCGACCAAACGGGTAATTTTCTCTCCGACTACAGATCCCATACTACCCCCCATAAACTGAAAATCCATAACCCCAATTGCGACGGGAATACCATTTAATTGGCCTATACCTGTTTGAACAGCCTCAGTTAACCCTGTCTTTCTTTGATAAGAATCAATACGATCTTTATACGGCTCCTCCTCCGAATGAAATTCAATGGGATCCAGAGATACCATGTCTTCATTCATAGGATCCCAAGTGCCTGGATCAATCAAAAGTTCGATTCTATCTGAACTACTCATTTTCAAATAATATCCACATTGTTCACAAATATTCATTTTTGACTTCAAAATTTTCTTATAATTTAA